AAAGAAAGACAGGATTAACTGAGGCTGTTCAAACAGGTACAGGTAAACTAAACGGGGTTCCTGTAGCCCTTGGGGTTATGGATTTTCAGTTTATGGGGGGTAGTATGGGCTCTGTAGTGGGTGAGAAAATAACACGTTTGATAGAGTCTGCTACTAATCAATTTGTACCCCTTATTCTAGTGTGTGCTTCCGGAGGAGCACGTATGCAAGAAGGAAGTTTGAGCTTGATGCAAATGGCTAAAATATCCTCTGCTTTATATGATTATCAATCAAATAAAAAGTTATTCTATGTAGCAATCCTTACATCTCCTACTACGGGCGGGGTGACAGCTAGTTTTGGTATGTTGGGGGATATCATTATTGCCGAACCCGACGCCTACATTGCATTTGCTGGTAAAAGAGTAATTGAACAAACATTGAATAAGACAGTACCTGAGGGTTCACAAGTAGCTGAATATTTATTCCAAAAGGGCTTATTTGATCCTATCGTACCACGTAATCTTTTAAAGGGAGTTCTGAATGAATTATTTCAACTCCATGCTTTATTTTGAATGAAAATTAAAGTAGAAACGTATGAGTCCTCATTTATTTTGAAATTAATTCTACATTTTATAAATTATAAAAAAAAAATTTCTAAATAAAATAGACCAATAAGAAAAATAACTAAAATAATAAATGAAGTGGATGATCATATATTATCTTTCATATAGAAAGATGAATAAACCCATTTTTTATTTCCATTCGATTTATTATATGCTTACTATAATAGATTATATATTAGTATTTTTACTCCCTATTATATTTATTCCTTAGTATATATATTATATCTAAGTCTATATAATATACTCTTCTATTTTATATGTCCGTGCATATATATTCAATACTCACTTAAGTATAATTATACTAGTATAATGATATATGAAGTATAAAATATCTTTATAACGGGTATAAATATTAAATCGAGGTAACTATTCTATGACAACTATCAGCAACTTACCCGCTTTTTTTGTGCCTTTAGTGGGCTTAGTATTTCCGGCAATTGCTATGGTTTCTTTATCTCTTCATGTTCAAAAAAACAAGATTTTTTAGATCTTATGGGGTTAAATCTTTTTTTTTCTATCTTTTTTTTTAACTTATTTTTTAACTTAGGCTTACTTAGAGCATAACACAAAAAGCTATTTAATAGAATGCGCAGGTTCCTACGAGTAGAAGCTCATATGCATAAACATCATATATGAGTAAATGACTTATAGCTATTTGAAAATAAATAATTGGTAAGATTTCTGAAACATAAAGTAAATATATCCACATGTCTGGGGATATATATAATCATATACGTACATATGGGATGTTATTTTTTAGTTTAACTCTAAGCAAGTTATGAATTACTCCTAAAACTTCACATGATAATAGTGCTAGTTGATGAGGGTTACTTCGGCAACAAAAAAATTAAAGTCAAATTTATTGGGGTTATGTTACCTCCCAATTCCAATACAATGCAAGTAGGTCTAGTTATAGTATGAGTTGGCGATCAGACTGGATATGGATAGAACTTATAGCGGGGTCTCGAAAACTAAGTAATTTCTGCTGGGCTTTTATCCTTTTTTTAGGTTCATTAGGGTTTTTATTGGTTGGAATTTCTAGTTATTTTGATAGGTTTTTTATACCGTTATTTCCCTCTCAGCAAATCCTTTTTTTTCCACAAGGAATCGTGATGTCTTTCTATGGCATTGCAGGTCTTTTTATTAGTTCATATTTATGGTGCACAATTGCGTGGAATGTGGGTAGCGGTTATGATCGATTCGATATAAAAGAAGGAATAGTGTGTATTTTTCGTTGGGGCTTCCCTGGAAAAAATCGGCGGATTCTCCTGCAATTCCCTATGAAAGACATTCAATCCATCAGAATGGAAGTTAAAGAGGTTTTTTTTTCTCGTCCTATACTTTATATCGAAATCAGAGGCCAGGGGCGCATTCCCTTGACTCGGATCGATGAGAATTTTTCTCTACGAGAAATTGAACAGAAAGCCGCTGAATTGGCCTATTTCTTGCGTGTACCAATTGAAGTTTTTTGAAAAAAGTAAAAACTTTCTTATTCTTAGCAAAAGGTAAATAAAAAAGGATAACTCAAGAATTTCCCTTTTTTCTATAACAAAACTTAATATAAGTTTATGACAAACTCTGATTAGAACAAAAAAAGTAAATGTACACGACACAACGAAAAAATTTAGAAAAAATTTTTGTCCATAAATTCTTTCTAAATTCAAGGACCGAACACTGTACCTAATCACAAATAAAAAAACTAGGGATATAAACTTGAGACTTGTAATGTAATAGAACTAATAGAGTACACGAATGAGCCAAATTCATTTCAAAATTTACAAACGGGCAAATGGCAAAAAAGAAAGCTTTTAGTTCTCTTCTATATCTTGTATCTATAGTATTTTTGCCTTGGTGGCTCTCATTTACATTTAACAAAAGTATGGAATCTTGGGTTAATAATTGCTGGAATACTGGGCCCTCCGAAAATTTTTTGAATGATATTGAAGAAAAGATTATTATAAAAAAATTCATAGAATTAGAGGAACTTTCCCTCTTCGACGAAATCCTAAAGGACTACACGCAAGGGCGTTTAGAAAAGCTTCATGCTGGAGTCTACAAAGAAACGATCCAATTGATCAAGGTGCACAATGAGAGTCGTATACATACGATTTTACATTTCTCAACAAATATAATATATTTTCTTATTCTAAGTGTTTATTCTATTCTAGGTAATGAATACCTTATTTTTCTTAACTCTTGTCTTCAAGAATTTTTATATAATTTAAGCGACACAATAAAAGCTTTTTTTATTCTTTTATTAACCGATTTATGCATAGGATTCCATTCGCCCCATGGTTGGGAACTAATAATTGGATCTATCTACAGAGATTTTGGATTTGATCATTATAATCAAATTATATCTGGTGTTGTTTCTACTTTTCCAGTTATTTTAGATACAATTTTTAAATATTTAATTTTTCATTATTTAAATCGCGTATCTCCGTCACTTGTAGTGATTTATCATTCAATGAATGATTGAAAAAGGATAGAATGGTTTAATTATAATGTTTATTACGTTGTACATAAGTAAAAGAGTAAAAAATATACTTATTCTTTCTAGCCACCCCGGGTGGGTCCATCAATATTCCACCCAAATGAAAAAATTTCACTAAATAGCAGAATCGTGGATAAGTCACTAGTATAGTTCTTTATCTAATTTTATTGTATAAATTTAGGGGATTAATGATTGGACCATGCAAACTAGAAATACTTTTTTTTGGATAAAGGAAGATATTATTCGATTTATTTCCGTATCGCTCATCATATATATAATAACTCGGGCACCCATTTCAAATGCGTATCCCATTTTTGCACAGCAGAGTTATGAAAATCCACGAGAAGCGACTGGTCGTATTGTATGTGCTAATTGCCATTTGGCGAACAAACCTGTGGATATTGAGGTTCCACAATCGGTCCTGCCCAATACTGTCTTTGAAGCAGTTGTTCGAATTCCTTATGATCCGCAATTGAAACAAGTTCTTGCTAATGGTAAAAAAGGGGCTTTGAATGTGGGGGCTGTTCTTATTTTACCCGAAGGTTTTGAATTAGCCCCTCCCGATCGTATTTCCCCCGAGCTTAAAGAAAAGATGGGAAATCTGTCGTTTCAGAGCTATCGCCCCACTAAAAAAAATATTCTTGTGATAGGTCCTGTTCCTGGTCAAAAATATAGTGAAATCTCCTTTCCTATTCTTTCACCGGACCCCGCCACTAAGAAAGATGTTCACTTCTTAAAATATCCCATATACATAGGCGGAAACAGAGGAAGGGGTCAGATTTATCCCGATGGAAGCAAGAGTAACAATAATATTTATAACGCTACAGCCGCGGGTATAGTAAACAAAATCATACGAAAAGAAAAAGGGGGGTACGAAATAACCATAGTAGATGCATTGGATGGACGTCAAGTGGTTGATATTATCCCTCCAGGACCAGAACTTCTTATTTCCGAGGGTGAATCTATCAAACTGGATCAACCCTTAACGAGTAATCCTAATGTGGGTGGATTTGGTCAAGGGGATGCGGAAATAGTCCTTCAAGATACATTACGCGTACAAGGTCTTTTGCTATTCTTGGCATCTATTATTTTAGCACAAATATTTTTGGTTCTTAAAAAGAAACAGTTTGAAAAGGTTCAATTATCCGAAATGAATTTCTAGATACGCGGATTTATAAATACTAATTTATAAAAAGAACCTAATTATTTTTGGAAATTGTGTTATGTAATTCTGTATTACCAAAAACTTATGAAAAGCCTTTTGCTTGTTTATATTGTTTTTCTTTTATATTTTGGAAATTACTTGTACTAGTATTCTTTTTTCAATCAAACTAGAAGGGGTATGATTATGTCCCTATTTTCAGTCATAGACTGAATCAAATTAGATTAAACATATTATAAAAAAGCGGCAAATAAAAACTCAAGTAAAAAATGAAGGAGAAGAACAAGACATTCTAAAAGGGGTTATTTGTCTTCCGAGTCGTTGACACAAGATTAGGAATTTTACACAACCTTTTCTTGTGTCAAAATAAGAATTCGTCTGCACCTCGTTCCTCAAAGATTCCTGTTTGTAGTTACATTTTTTTGAGGTTTATTACTTAAAATAAGTAGTAGTGGTGGACAAACAAAAAATATAACAAAGTGGTCCATTTTTTTATCATTTATACGAAGAAAAGTCTGATTTTTACGAGCTCAACGGAACCCCCCAAAGAAAGAGGGGGTAGGTTCCGTTGAGTTCTTATGCTTTCCTGTCATGTCTACAAGTCAGTTCAGCTGATTTTTAGACTTATACTAAAGGGATGAACCTAATCCCGAATATGAACCATAAAAGAAAATACCGAGTAAACCGATCACAACAATACCAGTTACAGTACCTATTATCCAAAGAGGAATCCTTCCAGTAG